TTCTAGTTCTAGTCTTGGAGTTTCTGCGCTTGAAAAAAAGAAACTGGGACATATCACTCAAATAATTGGACCCGTTCTAGACATAACCTTTCCCCCTCGCAAGATGCCGAATATTTACAACGCTCTGGTAGTTAAGGGTCGAGATACTTTCGGTCAAGAAATTCATGTGACTTGTGAAGTCCAACAATTATTAGGAAATAATCGAGTTCGAGCTGTAGCTATGAGTGCTACAGAGGGTCTAAGGAGGGGAATGGAGGTGATTGACACGGGAGGTCCTCTAAGTGTTCCAGTCGGTGGGGCGACTCTCGGACGAATTTTCAACGTCCTTGGAGAACCTATTGATAATTTAGGCCTTGTAGATACTCGTACAACATCCCCTATTCATAGATCCCCACCCGCGTTTATACAGTTAGATACAAGATTATCTATTTTTGAAACAGGAATTAAAGTAGTAGATCTTTTAGCCCCTTATCGCAGGGGAGGTAAAATTGGACTCTTCGGGGGGGCTGGAGTAGGTAAAACAGTCCTAATTATGGAATTAATCAACAACATTGCAAAAGCCCACGGGGGGGTATCCGTATTTGGAGGAGTCGGTGAACGTACTCGTGAAGGAAATGATCTTTATAAGGAAATGAGGGACTCTGGAGTCATTAATAAAGAAAATATTGCACAATCAAAAGTAGCTCTAGTCTATGGGCAGATGAATGAACCACCAGGAGCTCGTATGAGAGTTGGTTTGACTGCGCTAACTATGGCGGAATATTTCCGAGATGTTAATAAACAAGACGTGCTTCTATTTATCGACAATATCTTCCGTTTTGTCCAAGCAGGATCCGAGGTATCCGCCTTATTGGGCAGAATGCCTTCCGCTGTGGGTTATCAACCCACCCTCAGTACTGAAATGGGTTCTTTACAAGAAAGAATTACTTCCACAAAAGAGGGGGCCATAACTTCTATTCAAGCAGTTTATGTACCTGCAGATGATTTGACGGACCCCGCTCCTGCCACGACATTTGCACATTTAGATGCTACTACGGTACTATCAAGAGGATTAGCCGCTAAAGGTATCTATCCCGCAGTTGATCCTTTAGATTCAACGTCAACTATGCTCCAACCTAAAATCGTTAGCGACGCACATTATAAAACTGCGCAAACAGTTAAGGAAACTTTACAACGTTACAAAGAACTTCAGGACATTATATCTATTCTTGGATTGGACGAATTATCCGAAGAAGATCGATTAACTGTAGCAAGAGCAAGAAAAATAGAGCGTTTCTTATCACAACCCTTTTTCGTAGCAGAAATATTTACAGGTTCCCCGGGGAAATATGTCGCTCTCGCAGAGACGATTAGAGGGTTTCAATTAATCCTTGCCGGAGAATTGGATAGTCTTCCCGAACAAGCCTTTTATTTAGTAGGTAACATTGATGAAGCTACCGCGAAGGCTACGAACTTAGAAATGGAAAACAACTTGAAGAAATGACCTTTAATCTTTGTGTACTGACACCGAATCGAATTGTTTGGGATTCAAAAGTCGAAGAAATCATTTTATCAACTAATAGTGGACAAATTGGCGTATTACCCAATCATGCGCTTATTGCTACAACGGTCGAGATAGGGATTTTGAAAATCCGCCTTAACGACCAATGGGTAACGATGGCTCTGATGGGTGGTGGTGCTAGAATAGGCAATAATAAAATCACTATTTTCGTACATGATGCTGAGAAGGGTAGTGACATTGATCCACAAGAAGCTCAGCAAACTTTTGAACTAGCAGAAGCTAACTTGAAAAAAGCAGAAGGGAAGAGACAAATAATTGAGGCAAATCTAGCTGTCAAACGGGCTAAGGCACGGGTAGAAGCTATCAATGTTATTTCGTAACTCATTTCTGTGGACCAAGAATAACCAAATGAACTTCTGTATATATAAACAAACAGAAGTTCTTTTGATGCATTATAGTTATTTCGGCCATAGGATGTATAAACTTAGTTTTTGCCAATTGACTCCAAGTCTAAGTGAAATCCGATTCGAGTACAATGAAACTTTTTCAATAAAAATGCAATCAAAAAAATCAATCGATCGAAAGGATAAAAAATAAATAAAAAAATAAATAAAAGAAAGTCGGTAGAAAACCGGATGAGGAGATTATCTCCTATCTGATATCTAATACCTTATACCTACTATTGGATTTGAACCAATGACTCCCGCCGTATGAAAGCAATACTCTAACCACTGAGTTAAGTAGGTCCTTTATCATCACAAAGAGAAAGAAATGGAACTCCTCTTATCGCTCAATTATAAATGGAATCTAATTTATAAGCAATACCAAGCAAGAGAGACCAAAGAAAAAGTATGTTGAATCCAATATCATCTACTAGTTATCTTGACAATCCATTTTCGACGTGATAAAATATATATTACCAACAACAAACACAAAGGGCTATAGCTCAGTTAGGTAGAGCAACTCGTTTACACGTGCGCCAATGCTTTTTCAGAGGAGTATATCATGGAATCAAAAGACTTATTGAGAAATCAATGTCTAACTCCAGTTTAGAGAACAAACAAGAGAACAATAGCCTGACAAAGGAAAGGATTCGGTCTCATTTTAGTGCCTTTTCGGCCTTTAATAGAAAAAAACCTTTATTGATTTATTTACGATCTTGATAAGGTGAAGAACCATTCTATTCAATGCTGGAGGAGGGTAAAAGACAAGGACCTCAAAAAATTCTCTTTTCGTCCTATCATCTGAATTTTAAGGTGTATGAAGTTCAGATTTTTTTCTTTAAGCCAAACCAGGGCGTCGATGGAGATTCCATTTAACTTAAGTTGATCTAAACCAAAAGCAGACCTACGTCAGGAGAGCCCTTCTTTGAAAGACTTTGGTAGTGCTTGGGGATTAGAATCTAAAAAAAAATCCGAGCACATGGAGCTATTTTCTTCTCTTTCTAGTAAGAGAATTATGGTAGACTAACTTAGTATTTCTATTAGTTACTGAAGGAGCCCAATGCAAAAAAAATGCATGTTGGGTCTTTGAAATAGTTCGAATCATTTTGATAATCATCAGTTTGATCTGTTTTACCGAGAAGGTCTACGGTTCGAGTCCGTATAGCCCTAAAGTCAATCCTAATAAAGAATTAGAGAATTTTCATCTCTTCTTATTCTTTGTTGGTTGTAACTGGCCGATTGCAGTTGTTTGGGTCATCAAAAGAAAAGCATTGTCATAAGTTTGTTCACAAGACCGGATCAGAGCCTAAAGATGAAACAAAAAAACGTTCAGTGAATTGGATCCTGTCGGTATTTTTTAACCAATCTTGGTTAAACAAAATAAAATTTCAGTACTCTTTCGGGTTCAATTCCATATGAATTTTCGTACTTTCCTATCTGCAATCACAAATTCAGTGATACTTCTTTCCTTTGGCTTTGGTTGGTATAGCTTACTTTTTTAAAATACAAAAGAAAGGAGTTTTTTCTTCTCGTATTTTATCAAAATAAGCTCCTATTTCCTAGTTTCTGAAAATTCCTAAATTTGATAATTTTTTGCCTATTCGTTTTGATTCTATTAATCATAGAAATTCAATTTATCTTAATTCAATAGATTTATCTTAATTCAATAGACTAGTACTTTACTATTAATTACTATTAATTCTATCGAGTAATTCTATCTGGATAATATTATAGAATGGAATTTCGAAAAACAAAAAAAAAACGAAATTTCTATTTTTTTTTTTCTTTTTTTAGAGAGAATTCGAAGTGAAGTGGGAGGTAAAAAAAAGCTCATTCGAGGATGCAAAATTGCATGAGACAAATCATCGAAAGAGAGGCATATGATATATGAGATAAAATATCTCAGGTATATATACAGTTATCTTGAATTGCAGATACAAAAACGATAGAATCCTTTCTGATTAGACCCAACTATAGGTCTCGGGTAGCGTAGCAATAAAATAAAAAAAGATAGACAAGAAATCAAAGAAAATAAGAGGAAACGCTGTTATAGAAATCGATATTGAATTCATTCCATACTTAATCTTGAATTCATTCCATACTTAATTTAGAATAAAAATGAACAAAATAAAAAATGGTAGAATTCTAATTAATAATTAGAAAAAAATTTGAATCTCAAAACAAGGGGGAGGGGGATATGGCGAAATTGGTAGACGCTACGGACTTAATTGGATTGAGCCTTGGTATGGAAACTTAGCAAGTGATAACTTTCAAATTCAGAGAAACCCAGGAATCAAAAATGGGTAATCCTGAACCAAATCCGGCTTTCCGAAAACAAAGAAAGATTCATAAACAGAAAAAAAAAGGATAGGTGCAGAGACTCAATGGAAGCTGTTCTAAAAAATGAAGTGGCTTGCAATTAGTAAAAAGGATAAACTATACATATATGTGACAAATGTTAATCTACGTATTAACATACTATATCAAAAGATTACAGTCTGGTCTGATAAATAACTGATAAATTGCACGAGAATAAAGATAGAGTCCCAGTCTACATGTCAATATCGACATAAAGGAAATTTATAGTAAGAGGAAAATCCGTCGACTTTATAAATCGTGAGGGTTCAAGTCCCTCTATCCCCAGTCTCCTCGCCTTTTTTTTTGATCTGATTCTTTCTTTTCGTTAACGCTTGAATATTCATTATCTTTTTCATTGATTCGATTGTTTCACAAACGTATCCAGGCTTCCTTTTTCTTTTTTTTTTTATTGACATCGATCCAAGTCATTTTTTTTTTTTAATGAAAGTGAGAAAGACGACCCCTTGAAAATGGTCGGGATAGCTCAGCCGGTAGAGCAGAGGACTGAAAATCCTCGTGTCGCCAGTTCAAATCTGGTTCTCGGCGCATGCTTGATTTGTGTATAAATATGTATTTATTTTATTCTACAGGTTCATTTTATTTATTGGTTATTGAGGTTATTGGTTAAAATCGAGTCTAGTCTCGAGCAGTTGAAAGATAGGAATAGCCACGACTCGTTTCCTATTCATCTAGAGTAG